GATTACATAAGTTGATTCCTAATTTTTATCTCATATCATGACATAAATAAGCAGTTCTTATTTATTGTATCGGCCCAAAACCTCGCTAATTGATCTTTACGGTGCTTCCTCTATCAATTAGATCCTTTATCCATAGAATAAAGTATCTAGGCATATATATTTCTTCATATTTCGACTTTTATGAAGTTTCTTTTTTTGTTACAGCTGATAAAAATCGTTTTTTGGACGATGCAATATGTAGAAAGCCTATTTATTTTTGTAGTATCTAGTATTTTATTTACTAGCCTATTTATTTCCTAGCATATTTGCTCTTTCTTTCCTTTTTTTATTTCTATAGTGGAGATAGTCGCACGTAATGACAGATCACAGCCATATTATTAAAAGCTTGTGGTAAGAACGGGTTTCGTTCTAGTGCTCGAAAATAATATTCTAAAGCCTTTGTATGTTCTCCGTTACTTGTGTGGATAAGGCCTATGTTATAGAGTATATAACTTCGATCATAGGGATCAATTTCTAGCCGCATAGCTTCATAATAATTCTGTAAGGCTTCCGCATAATTTCCTTCGGATTGAGCCGACATCCGTTACGGTCGTCATTCGATTCAAAAAATTCTCCGTTCCAAAACCGTACGTGAGATTTTCACCTCATACGGCTCCTCCTTTATGTGCATAATGAGAATAATCCATGGAATTCAAAAAAAGGGTCGAAATATTGTCATTATGAACTGAGCGGGGCTAATGTTTTTACAAGAAATCTCTAGCCAACCCTCTTGCAAAAGATCTTTTCTTAACATCAAGCGTGTTGATACTAGATAGAAATGTAAACTCCAACAATTTCTTTGTTCTCAACGCTCCTTAATTTCCAGGAATTAGTCACTTCAACAATCTTCGATGGTTATACGGGTATCCAAAGTACGAACAAGATGGATGTTTGTTGTCCCAACCATTTGTCTTAGTTCCGATCCCGATAAGGAAAGGGAATCATTTAAAACAAAGTTTTCGTGTTGTTGATTCCTAGGTGTAGTGCTTCTTCCTCTATGCCGCCTATTGGTACTAGTGCAGTAGGGTTGACCCACAATACCGACCCATAGGTGTAACCTTTCGCTCAATACTCGAATCAACAATTGAAGCATCTGAGGTTGCATTAATCGGGGATACACGACAGAAGGAATTGCTTTATTTTTTATTTATAAACTTCACCTTCAACAAGCGTAGATTTCTTTTTTTTTTCAATAGTCTTTTTTTCTATTCTGAATCATGTGTCTTTTTCCTAAGACTCAGAGCGGTAAAGTAAATAAAGTAAAAAAAAAATATATAAAAATATATAATAAAAAAATATATATAATATATATAATAATCAAATCGCACCATCTCTGTAATAAGTAAATGCCTCCTTTTCTCCTGAAGTTGTCGGAATTATTCGTAATAAGATATTGGCTACGATTGAAAAGGTCTTATCAATAAAATTTCCATTTATCCGCGATCTAGGCATAGGTAGCAATCCATTCTATAACTCTTTTCATTACCCCTCGTGAGAAAATAAAATGTCTGATCTCACAAAAAAGGGAGTGTACAGTACGAAATAACATAAAAGCGAACCCATTCCATTAAAAAAAAAAAGATATTTGAATCCTATTTGATTTCATCCAAATTCATTAGTAAGTATAAGAATAAAGTATAAAAAGAAAAAGAATTATTCCAATTTTGTCGAAGTTGAAGAATCAAAAAATTCATCCTACGGATTAGGATAGATTAGGAAAATGAGAGAAGTTTTGATTAAATTATGATCAAAAGAGGAAAAATAATCGAATAATCGTTCTATGATGAAAATAGAATAACTGTCCTTTTTTGTGTTTTGTGCATAGTGGGTATACAACATCTAATCAAATATAAAAATCCCTGGGATGATTTCTGAATTTGTAATAGCTTTACGGAATAAGAGGTTGTTGTTGAGAGATCTAAAACTGGAAAAGCATTTTCTAATTCTTATAGAAATGGGGAATTAGAGTCTAAACCAAAGAGAATTATGAACTAAAGATATCCATTAAGCATAGTCTAAAAAAACCAATCGATTGATTTGATTCGTTTCAATTCATTGATTTAATCCAGTCCGGTAGAAATATCAGAAAAAAAGGGAGTGTCCCTTTCGCAAACAAGAATGGATATATATCTTTCGTTTTATATTATTTATTTTTAACAGCCCCTTCACAAAAAATTTTCTTTAGCCCACCCCGGCTCAACGTGATGAAAAAAGTGATGGAAAGTTTTCGATTTTTATAGCTAGTTTTCGAGTTAGAATTGAGATTGTTCGTACCTATGGAACAATCTAATATGAATAACTAACTCGCTATTCGCTCGGGTTATCGCCCATAATCATTATGTAGGAGAGATGGCCGAGTGGTTGAAGGCGTAGCATTGGAACTGCTATGTAGACTTTTGTTTACCGAGGGTTCGAATCCCTCTCTTTCCGCACCTTCACCTAATTCGCCAATGTAACTGAT